CCAGAGCGCGATTGCTTTCTAAGATCGCTTCCGTCTCCAGGCCTTTTACTAGTTAGTCCTGGTAAAGCCCCCAGACGGCGTATTTTTTTGAAACGAGGCCCTCTATAACGCGACATAAAGACTCCTTTTTAAAATTTCATAAACCTAAATTAAAACTAAACTAAATGATAAATGAAGCGAAATCTACTAAAGTAAAGTATTGTACGACAAAGAGGAATTAGATGAATTCTATCAATATCCGAACCTTATTGTATATATAAAATCAAAAAGAGGGTTCTTTTCTTGATTTGTTCTACAGAGATCGAACTCCTCCAATTTTTATTCATAATTGGAAGTTGCTACGACATAATAGATCGATGACTCTTGTAAAAAGAAAGGACAAAAAGTCTTTTCCATTTTTTTTATTTAAAAAAACCATTATCATTATCAATTATTAAAAAAAAATCAAAACAAATAGAGAAAAGCCGGCTATCGGAATCGAACCGATGACCATCGCATTACAAATGCGATGCTCTAACCTCTGAGCTAAGCGGGCTCACATAACAGAAATTTCGCATGCATAGGAGTTCCATAAACTACTGAGATCTTATTTAAGAACTGTTTGTTCTTAGCTATTCATAATGAATATAGAAATATAGAATAGAATTTCAAATAAATATGAAATATTTTATATTCTAGGACATAAAGAACATAACAATTTTAAGATAACGATTAATAGAATCAGAATCTATTTCGATCTAGTTATGAAATATATATTATGTTTATCTTCGATCTAGTTATCAAATATATATTATGTTTATCAATAATCAATACCTTCATGTTAATGAAATATTTTTTTTTAATATTTTGATTCTACTATTATACATATACATTATAAATAAATAATACATAATTCTATTATATAATATAAATAGAATATAAATAGAATATATTTCTAATAAATTCCATTTTCTAATTTTCATTCTCTAATAATTAGATTACAATATTCTTCTACATTAAGATTTAAATATGAAGATTTAAATGGAATATGTCTAGATTTATAGAATTCGAAAAAATTGGATTTTTAAAAGTGAATTTTTTTGAAGTAATTATAATTAAGTAATTATAAATAATTATAATTAAGTAATTATAAATTCGATAGGAAAAAGATAAGAATAAAAAAAAAAATGAAAGAAAGAGAAAGGCCCAATCCAGATCATAATGAAACATTCCCTTGTTTTCATTCGGAAAGGTGAAAACTAAGACGAAAAAAAAAGAATCGACCGTTCGAGTATTCCAAATTGTATGAAAAAAAATGATATAAAGAGGGGAATAATATATATATATGTGGTATATATCCATCTATATTGAATTGGGAATTCAGAAGTAATAAAATCATTTCGGATTGGACAAAATATGGGTATCCGATAGAGATGAAAGAAGATATAAAAGAAATCAAATAAATAGAAGGAAACATTTTTCGACATAGGAATCCGTATCTAATGAATTCAACCGTTTCGGCATAATTTAAATGAAAAAAAAGCATCCTAATGAGATCCTAATCTCAAAGAAAAAAGAAAGGGGGGGATATGGCGAAATTGGTAGACGCTACGGACTTAATTAGATTGAGCCTTGGTATGGAAACCTACCAAGTGAGAACTTTCAAATTCAGAGAAACCCTGGAATTAACAATGGGCAATCCTGAGCCAAATCCTGTTTTCCGAAAACAAAGAAGAGTTCAAAAAGTGAGAATAAAAAGGATAGGTGCAGAGACTCAATGGAAGCTGTTCTAAGAAATGGAGTTGACGGGATTTCGTTTCGTTAGTAAAGTAATCCTTCCATCGAAACTCCAGAAAAGAAAGGATCAAAGATAAACGTATATATACGTACCGAAATACTATCTCAACTAAATTAATGACGACGCCGAATCTCTATTTTTGAATATTTCTATAAGAAATGAAAGATGTAAATGGATTCAAAGTTGAGGAAAAAGTCGAATATTCATTCATCAAATCATTCACTCCATCATAATCCGATAGATCTTTTGAAGAACTGATTAATCGGACAAGAATAAAGATAGAGTCCCATTCTACATGTCAATACTGACAACAATGAAATTTATAGTAAGAGGAAAATCCGTCGACTTTAGAAATCGTGAGGGTTCAAGTCCCTCTATCCCCAAAAGACCTGTTTAACTCCTTTATTTTTTATCCTATATCCTATTTCTTTTCTTAGTAGTTCAAAATTCATTATGTTTCTTATTCATTCTATTCTTTCACAAATAGATCTGAGTGGAATTTTTCTTTTTCTTATCACAAGTTTTGAAATAGATAATGGAATATATAATACAATATATATCAATATGATACACTTAAATTATAAATGATAAATGTACAAATGAACGTCTTATCTTTGAGCAAGGAATCATTCATCTGAATGATTAACAATACATACTATTACTCGTACTGAAATTTACAAAGTCGTCTTTTTGAAAATCCAAGAAATTCCCTGGCATGGATAA